ACCCCCAATGAAAAAAAAAAATTTTTTTTTCTGGTATATTTTTTTTAAAAAAAAAATATGCTTGCTATTATTCCTCATACCAGAGTAGATAATATTTTCGGTAGTAAGTTTATGGAAAAGCTTCCAGATCAAGACGTAATTATTTTAGTCATTCTGCTTAATCCAGTAGGAGAAGTAAATTCTAATATTTGATTATCTAATAACTTATAAGAATAAGAAAAACTATGCTTCGAATATTTTAATAATAAAATATTTATAACTTCATTAAAATATCAAGTGCTTATTAAAAATTTTTTTAATATTTTATTGACAAAAGTTTTCCTTAGGAACACTAGAAAAGCAATTGTAGAGACCACGATACCAATTAACAAAGGAAAGAATTTGGTAAAGTTGGATACCATTATAGGGCTTACATCTTGTAGTATAGTAAAATTAAACATATAACCTCCTATTATACTACCCAAGCTCAATAGGAGTAAGGGAAATAATAGAAATAAACTATTTTGATGATAGAGGATAGAATTTAAACTGGAAAAACTGTTTCTAGTATTATAACTTAGGTATAAACTCCTCAAGCTGTAATAACAGGTTAAGCTAGCAGCCATATATCCTAATCATAAAGGGTACACTAAGTTGCTTTGTGAAGCTATAAGTTCTAGAAGGAGATCTTTAGAGTAAAATCCAGTGAAAAAAGGAAAGCCTACTATAGCTATTGATCCTATGTAAAGCCCATATTTACCCATAAAACTAGCTTTGACTAAACCCATTTTTAATAGAGTTTGTTCATTCATTAAGCTATGAATTACAAGTCCAGCACTTAAGAATAATAAAGCTTTAAATAAACCGTGGTTAAATAAGTGAAAAAGACTTATGTTGTAATAACCATAGCCACAAACTAATATCATATAGCCAAGTTGACTACAGGTACTATAAGCTATTACTTTTTTTAAATCACTTTGAGTTATACCAATGCTAGCTGCTACAAAACAAGTAAAAGACCCTAAAGTCATTATTATTATATTAGAAGTACCATTTATAAAAAATACAGGACTCAGTTTTATTACTAAGAATACCCCAGCAGTAACCATCGTTGCAGCATGAATCAAAGCACTAACAGGAGTAGGACCTTCCATAGCATCAGGTAATCACATATGTAAGCCTAATTGCGCACTCTTTCCTGTAACTGCAATTATCAACAGAATATTTACTAATATATTATATTCGTTTGTTAAATATAAAGTAGAATTAATTATATTTATGTTACAAGTACCTAGTTTATAGTATATTAATCCCAATGCCATTAAAAAAGATACATCTCCTATCTTGTTAACTGCCATAGCTTTAAAAGCACTTTGAGAAGCTAATATTCTTGTATATCAAAAGTTAATTAACAAATAACTACAAACTCCAACTCCTTCTCATCCTACAAACAATTGAACTAGATTAGGTGATAAAATTAAGATTAACATAAAAAATGTAAAGAGGCTTAGGTAACCTATAAATCTACTCAGGTGGGGCTCTCCGGCCATATAATTTAAACTAAATAAATGCACTAAAGAACTAATTGTTATAACAAGTAACAACATAGTACATGTTACTTTATTTATTGTGATCCCTCACTCTATATCCAAAACATCTACTCTAAATCATTGACAAAAGTTATTAATCATAACACTCTCAGAATTTATGTTAAAAAAGAAAATAATTATAGTAAATACTAGGACCATAGACATAAGCACAACAACTACTACTCTAATTCCATGCTCTGATATTAATTTGTTACCACCTAATAGGGTACAAAATAAAAAATTAAAAATAGGGATTATTAATATTAAACTTAACAATTAAACGTATTCTTTAGTGTTTTTATTTAAAACTAATCTAATAACTAATAGTAAACCCAAAGACAATATCAATACCATGGTTAAGAGTGTTATTAAATAAGTGCCATATAATATATTACTCACGTAACCTATACTATCAGTAGTATTATTTAATATTTCTTCTTTAAAATTACATAGCTTTTGATAATTAAATATATATGAATTTAAATCTAGGGTCAATATTAGAGGTATATGACTTAATAGTATGGCCATAAATAAAAGTATTACTTTTATTTTTGTTCTAAATCTCTTTATCTCTTCCTCTCAATTTATAAACAAGACCATAAAAGAGAACAATATTACTATAGCTCCCAAATATATTATTATAAGATACAAGCTTAACATATTGGCACCAAGTAATAGTAAATTTAAACCTTGAAAAAAAGTTATAATAACTATTAATAATAGTAAGTTTACTGTAGAACTGCTAAATAAAGTTAAAAGTCCAGCTAAAACACTTAAAAAATTAAGAAATAAATAGGTATATCAAAACATTAAGAGTTTATATTAAAACATCATATTAGACAGCTAATACATCATAAAAAAGATATACTTAAAGGAAGATATTGTTTTCAACATAAAGACATAACCTGATCATATCTTAATCTAGGAAATGAGGTTCTTACTCAAACAAAAACAAAGCATACTATAGTACCTTTCAAGCAAATAGTAGTTATTGCGAGAAAATAATTTACTATTATATTATTAGTATTAATTAATTCGGAACCTCAAAATAAAACACAAAATAAAAAGCTAGAGAAAATAATATGACTATATTCTGCTAGAAAAAACAAAGCAAAAGACATAGAAGAATATTCTACATTATAACCACTTACCAATTCAGATTCTCCTTCCGAAAGATCGAATGGAGCTCTATTAGTCTCAGCCAACATTGAAACAAAATAAATTATAGCTAAGGGCCATAAAGGTAAGATAAAAGACCCCAACAAATTTTGTATATTATTTATATATGATAAGTTTAAACTTCCACTCAACAAAATTACACCCATTAGAATCAAGCTAAGAGAAACTTCATAACTTATCATCTGGGCTACTGCTCTTATACTACCTAAAAATGCATACTTAGAGCTACTACTTCAACCACTCAAAATAACCCCAAATATTCCGACCGAAAGTAAGGCTAAAACAAGTAAAATAGAATACTCATAAGACACACAACTTCCGAATTTAAATCCCCCTCAAGGAAAGATGAATCAAGGTATAAATCCTATAGTAAGGGCTATTATAGGTGCTATTATAAATAATAAACTATTGGCATGGGAAGGTACCACCATTTCTTTCGAGAATAATTTAACTCCATCTGCCAAAGGTTGTAATATACCGTATAAACCTACTACATTGGGACCCTTTCTCAATTGACTATAACCCAACACTTTTCTTTCTAAAAGGGTTAAATAAGCTACAGATATTAATATAGGGACTATCACCACAAGAAATTCTAATATCAAAATTATCAAATTAAAGTTACTCATTAGACGAAGAGTTTATAACCATTCTAAACCTCCCATTATTCATTCATATACTAAACCTAATACTATGAACAAAAAAAATGCTCCTATTATAGCTAAGGTGTTAAAATTAATGTAACTAGTATTATAACTTCATGGTATAAGATATATTATTTCAAGATCAAAAATTAAAAAAATTACCCCTACAACAAAAAACCTTATACTAAAAGGATTAGTAGGTTGCTTAATTGCAGCAAACCCACATTCATAGGATGATATTTTACTTTCGTAAGGGCCTTTTTCAACACAAAGATAACTTAAACTAATTAATATAGCAGATAATAAACAAGAAAAAACAATATAAAAAACTATCAAAATTGAAGTCATTAAATATAATTAAGTATGATGCTAGGAAATACTCCAGATAAAATTATAGGGGAAAAAAGTAGCAACAAAATAGTAAATTCTACTTTATTAATTTCCCTTCCTTCTATTAAATATTTACTTAGACCTCCTGTAAAAATTCTTTGATAAAAATATAAAGAGTATAATAGACCAATGAATGCTCCCAAACACATAATGAATGCTTGAAATATTGAGTATTCAGACGCTACAAATATTATAAGTAACTCCCCTATAAAATTTAAACTACCTGGAAATGCTATACTTGACAAAGTAAAAAGAAAAGCAAAGACACCTAATAAAGGCATTACAACACCTAGTCCACTATAATATCTTATGATTCTAGTGTGATATCTTTCGTAAATTATACCTACCACGCAAAATAAACCAGGAGAGGCAAAACCATGGGCTATAAGTATAATTATGCAAGCTATAATACCCATTTCCACGTTATTAGGATTAAATAAACTATAGGTAGCGAAACCCATGTGGGCTACACTACTATAGGCTATTAATCTTTTCATGTCGCTTTGCCTTAAAGTACTCAAACCACCATATACAATACTACATAAACTCAATAATAATAAAAATGGACTATAATAGTAAAAAGCATAAGGATATAGAGGAATTGCAACTTTTATGAAACCATAAGCTCCCAATTTAAGCATGATACCTGCAAGTAACACTGAACCTGCTAAAGGAGCCTCTACGTGGGCTTGAGGAAGTCAAATATGAAATGGAAACATTGGTATTTTGGTCATAAATGCTAGGCATATAACAATAAATCCTCACTTTTGATAATAAATAGGAATAAATATACTGCCTAAGTAGGCAATATTTAATGAACCGGTTAATAAATAGAGCTTTATAATACCTATAAGCATTAAAATACTACTTATCAGAGTAAAAAAAAACAGATAATAAGCAGCTCTTGATTTTTCAATCCTAGATCCTCAACCAACCACTAGTAGAAACATTGGAATTAGGCTGCTTTCAAAAAATACGTAAAAAATTAAAACATTATTGGTACTAAATAATACTAATAATATAAAAAATAGTATCATTAATAGAATCAAAAAATAGTTTATATTATTTTTAATGGAATCTACTGAAACTAATACGCAAACAATATTAAGGTAAATTGTTAAAATAATTAAAATTGTGCCCAGATTATAATAAAAAGCATCCAATAAAAATAGCCAGATGAAAATACTAAGAAAACTAAAATAAAAAAATAAGTTAAGAATCTTAAAATTAAACATTTAACTAATTTATAGAATTTATTTTATTTAGTGAAATAGTGTTGTTAAATCTAAAAAATTGAGTTAGGACGGTTATCAATAAAGCACTTTCTACTGCAGCTACTGTTAATACATACAAAGAAAAAAGCTCCCCAAAATAATTAAATTCTATTTTATAAGCTAACCCAAAAATAGAAACAAAATTTACGATAGCTAATTCTATATATAATAACATGAACATTGGGTTTTTACTATTAATAACAAAACCCGTTAGACTTATAAATATTAAGAAAAAAGGAATTAATAAGAAAATCATAAAGCTATAAAATGACTTAAAATTTATACTCCAACTAATAAAAAATTTGAGGTTATCAACAAAATTATAATACTTATAAGACCCATTACATTGTTAGTATAGAATATTTTTCTGTTTATTTTAACTGGGTAGAATAGAGAAAAATTTAACTTATTGTTCATAATTATTAAAGGTCTTATGTAAGCAAATATAGATAATATAGAAGATAATATGACAAGTAAAGTGAATATTACTCCGTAAGTCTCTGTGAATTCAATAATGATTATTAACTTAACTATAAAACCACCTAAAGGAGGGATGCCAGCTAAATTTAATAAACTAAAGTTTATAAAGAAATTTTTGAGACTAAATCCCGCAAAGAAGGTTGAACTAGAAGATATTTTCAGTATATTGGAAGACTTATCCATATACCTAAGCAAAATAATTACCCCTAAATAATAACTTATAAGAAAAATTCCTATAAGCTCTTCATTAATTATATAACCTGAGAATTTTATATTCACAGAACACATCGTGACTATTCAGCCAGAATTAATAATACTACTAAAAGCTATAAATTCCTTTAAATTATATGTATTAACAATTAGGAAACACCCAAACACTAAGGATAAAATTCCCCCAAAAAATAGTATATTCCATAAAATATTAGTATAATTTATTAATATAACTATTATGGTTAATTTATTAAGTAATGTAACTAAGATTATTGAATTATAGGTAAGATTTTTCAGAACTTGATTAACTCAAAAATTATAAGGTATAACACCCATCTTTATCATCAGAGCTAACGTTAGTAATAAATTGGATAAGTTATCAAAGTTTTTATTTATACTGGAAAATAGGAGAGATATTAGTATTAAAACAAAAGATAAAAAGGCAGGATTAAGATAGCTAAGGCTTGACTCTATTACCTTTAAATATTTTTCTCCCTTAAATAATGCACTTAAACCAAAAACTAAAAAAGTCTGTATTTCTAATAAGAAAATTACTCATATAATATTATTTAAGTATATGGTAAAAAATAAACAGAAAAAATTTAGAAAAATGATAAACGTAATTTCAATAGTATTCAAATGATCGTTAAAATAAAATTCTTCAACAACCAAGTAGTAGGATAATAAAATTAATAGACTAAAAAGAGAAGCTATAAAATAATTATAAAAGCTACATAGATATATAAATAATAGCGTAAAGCCAAAAAATAGAAGAAAAAAGACAAATATTTTTTTTATGTTGATAATCATAAACTAATGAATACTTTCAATTTCTTTTAGAAAAGTACTTGTTAATAATGTTAACACATAAGCTTGAATAAAAGCTACACATATTTCCATAAAAGTTAAAGCACCGAAAGATATTAATGCTATAAAAACATAACTTATACTTAAATTATTTATAGAACAAGCTAATAGAATTATTAAATAACTTAATAGGCCCATTATAACATGCCCAGCTACTAAATTACCCGCTATACGAAGACCCATTGATAAAAATCTTATGCAATAACTGATTATTTCAATAGGTACTATTACAACAGCTAATCAAAGAGGAGTACCTGCAGGAAAAAAGTTACAAAATCAATTTACAACAGACAAAGGATAAGTAAAGATCATATTATATAAAGGAAAGATTAAAGTAATTAGTCAAATTACAAAAGATAAAAGTATAGTATTAGTTCCCCAAGTATTCAAACATCAATTGCTGTGTGTCATCCCTGAAATGTTGATAAAAGATAAAGTTACAAATAATAATACCAGTATTTCAAACAGAGGAAGGTTAATAGTAGAATTTAAAGTATTCACTTTTAAGCTTGATTTCAATCTAATAGTAGGATGTAATTCTAGGAAATGATTTTTTATAGAATTAAATACAAAAATATTAGAGCCGGAGTTAAGATAGGGTTTTGAGTCTAATCTGGAAAGTACTATTAAAATAAGTAATATAATGAAGAAAAATTTCATAAATCATATTATGATAGAAAAGATTAAAGAAAAAAAATTAAAAATAAAAAAAGAAGGTTTTGAAGTTATAATAGTAGGAAAGATAAAATGGTGAAAAATATTTCCTATTAATGATAGATTTAAGGTTAAAGAGAATTGCACTCTTTAAAAAAAAAATTACATCTCTTCTCTCATAAAATTTGCCCAAGTTATAAAAGTCTCAGTATTTACGGCTTTAACGTTAATAGGCATAAAAGCATGTAAAGTACCACAAATTTCACTACACATACCAAAATAATTACCTATTCTTTTAATAAAAAATCCAACATTGTTAAGATGACCTGGTACTGCATCTACCTTTACTCCAAAACTGTTAACAGTTCAACTATGAATAACATCTGCACTTGTTACTCCAGCCTTTATCTTTACTCCTACGGGTAGGAATAGTTCTTGACTTACTTCATAAAGTCTCTTTTGACCTAAAAGTAGTTCTTCAGTAGGAACCATATAACTACTAAATTCTATTTGATTATCACCTTTCTTTCCCACTTCATAATCTCAGTATCACTGGTGTCCTATGACTTTTATACTTAAAAGAGGATTTATATATTCATCAAGCAGATATAATAAACTTAGTGATGGGTAAGCAATAATAGCTAAAATTATTATAGGTACCAAAGTGTAAAAAAATTCCAAATTACTATCTTCTTTGAATTTCCTATTAAAATACATTCTTTTGGTTATTAATATTTTAAATAACCAACATAAAACAAAACCTAAAACACCAGCCATTAACAACATTACGAAATGATAAAAGCTAACTATAGCCTCACCTTGGGGTGTTGCCATACTTTGAAAGCCTAGTTGACCCATCAAAGGAAACTCCAATTTTTTATCCTTTTTTATAAAAGGTACTTCAGCTTTATATATATTTGTAAAAACAGGATGTACAAAGGTGTGATGTGGAGCTGGTCTCTTTTGAGTATGTTCCAAGCTTTTAGAAGGTCCTGCTATAGTAACAACCATTGTAGGATGGGGTAACATAAATACTCCTTTAAATAGGATATTTGTACCCAAATAACATTTAAATCATTCGACTGGTGTATTAACTAATTTGGCAACATAAAATTTATGTTTAAAATATCCTGTAAATAATACTTTATGATATGCTGTATGATAAAATATTCAAACAAAATATATTAGACTACTTAAACTAATTAAAGCACCAAAAGAAGATCATTTATGTCAATATTCGAAATTTTTAGGATATTCACAAATTCTCCTAGGCATTCCACTTATACCTAAGAAATGCTGAGGGAAAAAAGTCATATTTGCCCCTATGAAAAACATTAAAAAGTGGGTTTTTCCTAGTCCTTCTGCTATTTTTCAATTAGTAATTTTTCCAAATCAATAATATCACCCATTAAGACCTCCAAATACAGCTCCCATACTCAATACATAATGGAAATGAGCAGTTACGAAATAGGTATCATGAAGAGCTATATCTATACAACTGTTAGCTAAAACAACACCAGTAACTCCTCCAACAGTAAACATAAAGAGAAATCCATACCCAAACATCATAGAAGAAGAATAAAATTTTTTTCCTCCCATTAAGGTTGCACATCAACTAAATACCTTTATACCAGTGGGAACTGCTATAATCATAGTAGCACTAGTGAAATATGCTCTAGTATTAACATCCATTCCTACAGTATACATATGATGAGCTCATACTACAAATCCTATGACACCAATAGAAATAATTGCTACTACCATACCCATTTGCCCGAAGACTTGTTGCTTCATACTGAAAAATCTAAAACTCTCACTTATCATTCCGAAAGCAGGTAAAATTAATACATATACCTCAGGGTGACCAAAAAATCAAAATAAATGTTGGTATAAAATAACATCTCCTCCTCCTGTAGGGTCAAAATAAGAGGTATTAAAATTTCTATCACAAAGTAGCATTGTTAAAGCTCCTGCTAAGACGGGTAAAGAAATTAATAATAAAAAGCTTGCTACTGCTAAACATCAACAAAATAAAGGTAATTTCATTGGATTTTTCTGGGCAGGATTTCTACAACATATTGTTGTACATAAAAAATTAATACTACCAAGTAGACTTCCAGTACCTGCCATATGTAGACTTAAGATAGCTAAATCCACTCCAGGGGTACTATGGGCTAATATACTACTTAAAGGAGGATAAGCAGTTCAACCGGTTCCTACACCTCCTTCTACGTAAGTACTTAATATTAATAATAATAAAGCCCAAGGAAGTAACCAAAAGCTTAAATTATTTAATCTAGGAAAAGCCATATCGGGAGCTCCCACCAATATTGGAACAAATCAGTTTCCAAATCCTCCAATTAGAGTAGGCATCACGAAAAAGAATATCATTATTAATGCATGAGCTGTAACAATAACATTATAAAACTGACTATTAGAGAAGTGAGTCTCACTACTGCTTAATTCATATCTTATCATTCCAGATAAACTACTACCAATTAAACAACTAAATAAACCAAACATTATATATAATACACCTATATCTTTATGATTAGTTGATCAAAATCAACGTCTTCATTTCTCTCAAGTTTGAATCTGTCTTGACATAATTTAATTATTATTTAATTTGACGTTAAGAAAATATTTTTCAATTTTTCCTAAATAAGGAGTGAAAAAAAACCATGCGAAATAAAAATGCATACTTATCAAACAAAAAGTTAAGAAAGGATTTTCTACTGGTTTACTTCCTAAAATAGTAAGAACAAAAAAATTACTTATGAATACTCAGAAGAAAATTTGACTTAAAGGTTTAAAAGCATTACTTTTCATTTGGCTAATATGGACAATAGGTAATATTAGTAAAACTAAAATACTAAAAAGTAACATCAGGACACCGCCTAACTTATTAGGAATTGTCCTCAATATAGTATAAGCAAAAAGGAAATATCATTCTGGCATTATATGTACTGGAGTGACCAATGGATTAGCTTTTATAAAATTTTCAGGATCACCAAAATAATTTGGGATAAAAAAAATTACATAAGTAAATATTAAACCAAAAAAAAAGAATCCTAAAGCATCCTTTACAACATAATAATGATGGAAAGGAATTAATTCATATTTTCCTTTTATTCCCAAAGGAGTACTACTACCATATTCATGTAAAAAGGTAAGATGTACAAATACCAAAGCGCTTAGTATGAAGGGAAGTAAATAATGAAGGCTAAGAAATCTATTTAAAGTAGGATTGCCTACACTATAACCCCCTCATATTCATTCCACTATCATCTGCCCTATATAAGGAATGGCTGTGATAAAATTTGTAATGACAGTGGCCCCTCAAAAACTCATTTGACCTCAAGGTAATACATAACCTATAAAGGCGGTAGCCATCATTACAATTACTATTATTACCCCAATTACTCATACATTCTTACTTAAATAGCTACCATAATACAATCCTCTTGCTATGTGTATATATACACATACAAAAAAAGCAGAAGCTCCATTAGCATGAGTATATTTAAGCAATCAACCATAATTAACATTACGCATTATATGTTGTATACTGTTAAATGCTTCATAAACACTAGGAGTATAATGCATAGCTAACATAATTCCTGTAAGAATTTGAATTCCCAAACAAAGACCCAACAAACTACCAAAATTATATAAATAATTTAGATTTATGGGAGTTGGTAAACCGATAGTTGAAGCATAAAGAGATCTGAGCAAAGGATATCTGCTTTTTAAAAACAAATCTTTTAAAATAAAATACTAAAATTTAAAATAGCTTCAGCCATAGACTACTATAAAGACAAAAATTCATATTACGTCTACAAAATGTCAATAAACTATAGCACATTCTAAACCCAAATGTCTATTTTGAGTAAAATGACCTTTTTTTAATCTGTAATAGCAAACTATAAGAAAAATAGTACCTATTAATACATGTACCCCATGGAAACCCGTTAAAATGAAAAAAGTAGAGCCAAATACTGAATCAGCAATAGTAAAAGTACATCATCTAAATTCATAGTACTGGATTAAGGTGAATAAAATCCCAAGCAAGAAAGTATAATTTAGAGTTTCCATTGCTTTTTCCCTGTTACCTCCTTTAACATAGTGATGAGTGGATGTTACTCAAACACCAGACCACACTAAAATAATAGTGTTTAGTAAAGGTAAACCTAAAGGGTTAATAGCCTCAACCCCCATAGGAGGTCATTGTACTCCTATTTCGGGTGAAGGACTAAGACTGGCATGAAAATAAGCTCAAAAAAAGGAGACAAAGAACATGGCTTCGCTAGCTACGAAAAAATAAAACCCGAGCTTTAAAGTATATATTACCCTTAAGGTATGTGCTCCTTGATAGGTTGCTTCTATTACTACGTCCCTACATCAAAGAAAAAAGATTGTAAATATACTTAGTAAACCCAGGAACATTAAGTAAGGGAAGCCCTTACTAACAAATAATACAAAACCCATTGCTGTAGAAAATACAGATATACTCATAAGTAATGGTCAAGGACTAGGAGACACTGCGTGAAAACCATTTAAATAAAACTTATTTTTCAAATTTACAAACGATTTGTTTCATAAAAAAAATTGAAAGAAAAATCTTAACTATTTACAACTTAAAAATATTTAGAATATAAGTTAATTAAAAGAAAATTGAAATTAATCACTAAAGTATAAGTTGTAATACTTTTTTAAAAGTAAGCCACTTCCCGGCTAATCTTAACCTCGGCTGATATATTATTTTCTCTATCTTATAAATTAAATTTACTATAATAATTTAAATTTAACGAAATTTCGCTTTTGCCTAGAGAACTTAACTCCTAAAGACCAAATATAATAACAAAATTATATTCTATGCTAATACATATTTCAGAAACAACGAGCTATTTCCAAGCTCGATTAGCTTTTCACTGCTAGACCCAAATCATCTCAGTATTTTACTACAGACAAGAGTTTGTTCATAATTAACTTGCTCAGGTCTAGATCGCTTGGTTTCGTGTTTAATATAAATAAGTTATATTGTATTCTTGATAGATCCGTTATGCCAAAAGTAACTTTTTATAAGAGTGCTAAATTCCTAACTAATAAAATAATTATTCCCTCACGGTACTACTACTAAAAATTTCCATTTTATAAGATTTAAATTATTGTCTAATATTTATCTTTTGCTCGTCACTACTAGTTATATTAATACTAAGGTATTTCAGTTCTTTTTATACAATCATGTATGAAATCCAATTTATTATTGAAAAAAAAAAGGAATTTTTTATTAAGGAATAAAAATAAATATTATATAATACATAGTATTATTTAAACTTAGTTTGCTTTTAGTCTTTTATCTTGAATGCTTTTTTTAGTCAATTGGCATTAATTTAAAATCCGTTACTTTCGTACTTGGATAATTATACTTAATGTATAAACAGAAGATAGAAACTGACCTGCCTCACAACGGTCTGAACTCAAATCATGTAGCTTATTACAGGACGAACAGTCCTACCCTTAGCAGCTTCTACTCCGCTAGGATAAGCCAATTCAACATCGAGGTGGCAAACAAAATATTACATAACAGCTATAATACTTAATTACCCTGTTATCCCCGGAGTAGCTATTATCCTTTAACTTATTTTGTAATAATAAGGGTCGATTAACCGTAAATAACTCTGTATAAACAAATAAGTTACACAGTTTAATTTTTTTTTTCACTATTGCTAATTCCTTGTTTTTATTAAAGTACAGGCGCCCCACCTAAACTACCTAGTTAACTAGTAAAACCTGTAAAAACTTTTAAATTTATTAGTTATAAACTATAAAACACATATTTAATTAACTTATAGTAAAGCTTCACGGGGTCTTCTCGTCCAACTATTAAATCAAGCCTCTTCACTTGAATGTCTAGTTCAATTTAATTCCTAACAAGACAGTTATGCGCTCGTTCGTCCATTCAACTCTCCGCCAATTAAACGGCATCAGATTATGCTTACTTAGTACCCTCTAGGATTAAGGCAGCTGTTTAATCAAATTACTAGGAATTAACCTAATTCAATTATTGATCACTGAGCAGGTATCACCTTGAACACTAAATCTTGGCTACGTTTTTGGTAAACAGTCGACACATTTAATTTGCCGAGTTCCTTATTAAAAATTTTCAAACCAAATCAACTTTCCTTATATGGTTAAAACGATCATAAAATAACGTATTTCTTGGTAATAATATTTATTTATCCCTTGAGTTATGAGGATTCGCTTTTAATTAACTTACAAGAAAAACTATTAATAAAACCTACAGTATTGCTTTTCAACATAATTACTATAGAAATCGAATCTATTATCTAAGGGTAATGAGCCCTAGAAGAGTACCAACTCAAGTAATGTTTAACAACGACACGTTCCCGTACCATTACTATGTTTCGACTTACTCCTAATCCTAAAATTTTAATCTAGTTCCCAGGAAACGACGAGCAATATGTACCCACAAGCTCGCTAATTCAGAAAATCTTTCTAATATGTTCTTACTTTGGAGTTCTCCTCTCATGATCTTTACAGTATATCACTTCTGTTAAATAAAGTAAATATTCAATTGCTGTACCACTTACCCCCTAACATTAAGGCAAAAATAACCTCACCTAAATTTCGAAATAAAATCTAATTAAAGTAAAATAGAAGATTGTATTTTGAAAATACACCTAGAGGGCCTTGCAACACCTGCCAAAATTTTATCAATTTTTAGTTAATTTTTTTTTTTCAACTTACCTTTTATTTTCAAGTTAGGGTAAGATTTTTCGCGGATTACCGTAAATTAAGGCGTAATGATACCTCCCCCATTTAGCTTCATGGCGGCCAAGTCACTTCTTTTTAATTCTTTTATTAAAACACACTCCAGAAGGGGATAAAAAAAAATTAATAATCAATCCCAGCAAAGGATACCAGGGTCTCTAATCCTGTTTTCTATCAAAACTTTAAGCATATTTATCGTTTACTATAGTTAATCAGTAAGAAGTAGTAACTTTATGCGATACATTTTACCGGGCTTATAAAGCTCACTTATAACTATACTGTTTTCTTTTATTAATATCATGCGTCCCTAATTTTAAGTAATAATAGTGTATGCGGTATCACCGCGTCTGCTGGCACCGTCATTAGACAACACTATAAATTTTACATTTCCTATCCATATTAATATGATTGTAAAGCTTTCCTGACTGCTGTTGTATTCGTCCATTAAATATCTTAATTGAGGACCCGGATAACTACTAATCGTAAGACAAAAATTTGAGAAAAAAAATATTCAAATCCTAATTAGAAGGAAAGCTAAAAAAGTAGTCTTTATTAATTTCTGCTCGTTACTCGGTATATATTTTACAAAACTCTGTCTATGCATGTTAAATAAACTATTAAAATGCCATGACCCGACATAACCAATGTTTGCATTAATTAGTCTAAATAGAGTGAAATTTTCATTTTTAACATCTAAGAGAAGTAAAATAATCTAATTAAACTAAGAATTGTTACTTTTAATCTTGATAAATTTCCTAAGAATATTAGATGATTAAAAAAAAGAACAAAAAAAAATATACCAGAAAAAAAAATTTTTTTTTTTCATTGGGGGT